TAACCTTACGGTCTGATTTGATCCGCTCAATGCTCAGAAATGTCATTACATCACAGTCTTGTAAATATATGTTTGCTTGAGAGCTGTAATCATAGTGTAATCTTTTAGATTGAACAAGTGTAAATAATATTGAAACAAATAAAATTATAATGAACATACGACCATAATATATAAATATATCTTGTGGTAATTGATAACCTATTACCATCAAAGCATAGAATGCACATATAAACCAGATTATAGATAATGAATAATCTCTAGCACCAAAGACAAATTTAAACAATATTATTGTTGTTAGATTTCTTTGTTCAGCTAGTAAGAATAATACTTGTAATGATGATAACATAATTAATAATCCAGAAGTTTTATTAGGTATTGTTTTAAGAATTGCATAAAATGATAAGAAATACCATTCTGGTACAATATGTAAAGGTGTAGAATATCTATCTACCATAATTGCATTATCAGGATGAGATAATGTTAAAATTCCAAACAAGCTTTGGGCTAAGAATAATACCAATACATTGCTAAATCCTTTAATATCTAGACATAAAAGATTTGGATAGAAGGGTATTTTTAAAGCTGTATCATATCCTAAAGGATTAGTGCTACCTTGTAAGTGTAAGAAGAATATGTGAATAAATACTACTACTAATACTACAAATGGAAATATGAAATGAAGTATAAAGAATCTTTTTAGTGTTGGATCATTAACAATAAATCCTCCACAAACCCATGTGATTAGTCCAGGAATGAAATATAATAAATTAGTAATTACAGTTGCACCCCAAAAACTCATTTGACCCCATGGTAATACATATCCCATGAAAGCAGTCATAATAGAAATTAAGAATATTATTAGTCCAGTATTCCATGTTAAAGGTAAGTATGAATAAGAATAATTTAATCCTCTTAATATATGTAAGTATGCAAGGATAAATACAAATGATGCACCAGTAGAGTGTAAATATCTGAAGCACCATCCACTCCATAATTCTCTTAATATATGTTGAACGCTATAGTATGCGTGAGATATTTCTGGAGTATATGCAGTAGCTAATAATACACCAGTTAAGATTTGAATAAAGAATATTATTCCTAATAAGAATCCATAATTCCATAAGAAATTGATATTTAAAGGGCAAGGGTAGTATATTAGATGTGCTTTAGCTAAGTTTATAACATTATAGTTATTCATATTTACAAAAAATAAGTGTTATTATTTAAAAATTAATAAACCAAATAAAATGGTAGTTGATCCAAGAGAACATACCATATTCCATCCATTTAGATTATCTGGATAATCAGGAATACGTCTAGGCATTACAGTATATCCAAGGAAATGCATAGGTAAGAAAGTTAATATAACTCCAATAAAGAATAGACCAATCCATAACACTATTATAACATTATCACGTAAATGTCTACCAAAGAAATTTTCTTGGAAAGCGCTTACTAAGGTGAATAATCCAATAATGGCACCAATTGATAGGACGAAATGGAAGTGTCCTACTACAAAGTATGTATCATGTAAGGCTATATCAATAGCAGCGTTACCTAATATTACACCTGTAGTACCTCCAAAAGTGAATGTACATATAAATAATATTACTAATAGAGAAGAACTATGAGTTATTCCAAAGTTGCTACTCATATATGTACATATCCAGTTAAATACTTTAGTACCTGTAGGTAAGGCTACTAAAATGGTTGCTGAAGTAAAGAAAGCTCTTGTATCTACTTCTAAACCAGTAGTGTACATGTGATGAGCCCATACTAAGCTACCTAATACTCCAATGCAACCCATAGCTAATATCATAGGTTGATGACCGAATAAGCATTTTGAATAATTAGATGATATTACATGGCTAATAATACCAAATGCAGGTAATATTAGAATATATACTTCAGGATGTCCAAAGAACCAGAATAAATGTTGATATAATACAGGATCACCTGCAAATGTTGGATCATAGAATAAAGTATTAAAGTGTAGATCAGATAATAGCATTAATACACCACCAGTTAATACTGGTAAAGTTATTAATAACATAATTGATGTAATAACGACTGCCCATACTGATGCACTTAGGATACCTAAAGTTAATCCTTTAGCACGTAGGGGAGCACCAGTAGTTAGGGAATTTAATGAAGACATTATAGAAGCTACACCAGAGATTAGAAGTCCAATTACAATAACATCTACAGATACAGGAGATAATGACATCAAAGATGTACTTAATGGTGGATATAAAGTCCATCCAGTTCCTCCACCGAATTCAGCAGCTGTAGATAAAACGATTAATCCGAATGCAACTGGTTGTAATAATAAAGATATACTATTTAATCTAGGATATGCTAATTCTGCAAATCCACATAATATTGGTAAGAAGTAATTACCGAATCCACCAAATAGTCCAGGCATTACATTGAAGAAGATCATAATAATACCGTGAACAGTGAATATCATGTTATATAAATTAATGTTTTCTTGAGCAATAATTCTTAAAGATGATGAATATAATTCAGTTCTAATTATAATTGATAATAAGAAACCATAAACACCAAATATGAATGAAAACCATAAATAATATAAACCTAAAACTTTATGGTTACAATTTGTTATTATTGCATATCTAAATAAAACAATAAATAAGATTTGAGGCTTGGATATGAATGAGAAAGATTCGATCCATACAGTCCCAGCGACAGCGGTTATACTTTGGAAAAGCCGAGTATTATCCATCCATGTCAGGCGTTAAAAGCGTTCGTTCTCATGAAGGCCAGTCGAGTTCCTTTAATATAGTTTCCTCACAGCTTTTCGGTCCAAAGTACGCGATCTCTTGTATGGTAAAAGGGCTTAAACCAACAACATAACATTTAAAAAGTCCCATGCTAGAATATTTCATATATGATCTTTACGTATGGGCGTAATATTTCCTTTCCGGCTGTTTCCATCTCAACTCTACAGGTTAACGCCTGGAGTTCATGTTATTGCGTGACGAGCGGTGTGTACAAGGCAACAATACACGCTGATGATTATTACAAGGCTGCGATGAGACGACATGGAGGTGCCAATAGAATATAAGGATTAGAGCTCCTTACATTCTACAACCTGTTATCCCCGGCGAACCTTCTTACCGTTATATGTTTACGGCACACAAAAAACACCGTTCTTATAAATAATGTTCTTTATTTTTGGATTCAACACAACTGTAAAAGCACACTTATCTAGTTATCCAAGTATTACATCATTATATGCTACATCTTTAAAATACTTTTCAGTTGGAATATTATTCTCATTAAATTTAATTACATTATTAATATTCTTATACTCAATTAGAGAATGTTTATACTCAACATTTTCTTCATTAGTTTCTGGTATGTTTAGTTTAATTATATCAGAAGCATTATTATTCATAACTTACTTCTGGGGTATATTCCATTTTATTCTATCACCTTATCCATTAAGTAATGAAGGTATAGTAACTACATCATGTAGAATGTTAATACTAACCATAACATTTATATTAGCTAGTGCATCTTGTATGACAGCATGCGTTCAATATCTAATTGATAAAGGAATGAGTTTCTTAATATCAAATATCGTATGTATTATCTTTATCGTTGGAGAATGCTTTGCATCTTTACAAACAACAGAATACTTACATATAGAATATAATATAAATGACTCTATATTAGGTACATTATTCTATTGTGTTACTGGTTTACACTTTATGCATGTAATTGTAGGACTATTATTTCTAACAATATATTTTATAAGATTAACAGAAGTATTTGATGTAAACAATAATATACCATCTGTTATTGGTTTCTCATATGTTGTTTTATATCAATCAGATCAAATAACTTTACTATACTGGCATTTCGTAGAAATTGTATGGTTATTCATCAAGTTCCTATTCTATTCTGAATAATGTGAACAAATATGTCCTGTTTCAAGTAAATGGCTATATTGACAACCCATTATTGTGTTCATAGCTAGAGTACGAAAGGAAAAGGAAAGGTTAACCGCTATCAAAAATAATGGCGAGAAGGGAAGTGTGTTTCCATAGAAACCTTCATATAGACTATGCTGACTTGAGTAATGATAAATGTATAGTATCAGCTATCCATAGTTAATTGATTCCGTTTTGACCGGTCATTTTCTTTGCCTGGAGGTTATGTCCATATAGCTTTAAGCAAATGGAATGTTAGAAGCAAACACTAGCGGTGGAACATATTACTTCATTCGATAGTAAACGCTACACCTTACCAATCAATTTGAACTTGAATAAGGTTCCAATGGAATGAGAGTTCACCGTTAGAAGCGATACGTGAGCTGGGTTAAGAACGTCTAGAGGCAGTTTGTTCCCTATCTACCGTTATATCTTTGTATGGAAGATGATACGTAAAGTTCTATGAAAGATTGTGTCCGTCTTGTACAATCGATAGCGTCGTAGCTCTAATTTTGGGTTATTGGCCTGGCATCTGTTTCTATTCTTTTGGCTAAAAGTTTACATTTTTTACCAGCCTGGGATCAAAAATTTTGTAACACAGATATCCCCAATCAAAATGGATGGTGTTGGCTGGACATTAACCCACTCTTTTAATGAAAAGGATTTGACGGTCAACCCAATATTGTTCTACACTACGAGATACCAAAAGCTATATATAAATGAATGACCCTACAAAGTTGAACTTAGGCTGAGTCTCTAAGCCTTAAATGGAGCACTGGATTGGATACCCAGGTTACCGGCGCTATCATTTATAAGAAGTTAAATTGCTGGAAGCGTCTGTAGGGTTACAACACAAGTCACTGATAATTTCGATAAAGAGTTCAAGTTACTGACATCTGCCCGGTATCAATGATAAACGGCGGCTGTATCGTAAACGGTCCTAAGGTAGCGAAATTCCTTGTCGGGTAAATTCCGACCTGCATGAATGGTGTAACGACTTCCCCATTGTCGCTAGTATGAGTCTCCAAATAAATAGAATTATCCATGAATATGTGGAATATTACGGCCCGACGGTAAGACCCTGAGCACCTTAACTTCCCTAAAGTTCTTATGTGTTGGCATGGTTACGAGATTTAAGGATGAAATCTTCCTGATCGACTCGTGAGGTAAAACAGTCGGTGCGAAGTCGTAACATGGTAGCTGACAGTGAACTAGTAGCTGAACAAATGGATGCTGGAAGTAGAAATCGTTACTAAGCGTCAGGAAGTCCTGGACGTTGAATCCAATAGCGTACTTTAAAGTCATCGATATACGGATTTCTCCTGAAAAAACGCGAAAAAACCTAGAATTTGGAACATGAGAGAATATTCTGGTAGTGGAAGTACGAATTGAAGTGTGGAGAGAATCCTCTTAGTAACTCAACATCTGGAAATCGAGAGAGATGCCACAAGTTGTCTCTATGAATAGTGGTTTATAGCCATGGCTCTATGAACTATAAAGCATGTGATCTAATTACAGAACAGGAAAATTATAGACCGAACCTTGGACTCTTAAAATATTCTTGGAAGATTCGTAATTAGTGGTTAAAGGTCAATCAAACATGAATATAGACGGTTTTCTGCGAAATCTATTTGGAAGATTCATCTATGGGAAGTTTAGCCAGGAAGTCAGCGTCTTTTAAAAACACCAGGCATGCAATACCGAACATATATGTATATTTCTATATTCCAAAAGTAGTTAAACCAATCAAGGTGCTTAACAAGTATCCCATACATCCAAACTTTTATAACGTATCGATTATAAACCAGAACTTCTTTGACTTGCCAACTCCCTGTCATGTCTTGCTAACGATTTGTACGGTAATAATATCGTTTGGCGGTTGAGCATGTAAACACGATCGATACTTTCACATATTTTATGATCAAAGCATCCATCTATAGCTATGGTAACTATATTATAAACTATAATCATAATTA